CAAAAACAAGCCAGAGGTGGAATACCACAAAGAGAAAGTGTACCTAATAAAAAAGACGTTTTTGTAATTGGTACATGTTTTCTTAAACCACCCATAAGAACCATATTTTGACTTTTATCTGGAGAATATCCAACAATAGCTTCCATCGAATGAATAATAGATCCAGATCCTAAAAACAACAATGCTTTCGAATAAGCATGAGTAATCAAATGAAATAAAGCAGCTCGATAAGAACCCATACCTAAAGCTAACATCATATAACCCAATTGAGACATTGTAGAATAAGCTAAACCTCTCTTAATATCTTTTTGAGCAAGAGCTAAAGTAGCTCCTAAAAATAATGTTATTATACCTATCAAAGATATTATATTTAATATGTAAGGTATAACTATGAAAAGAGGAAGAAGCCTAGCTACAAGAAAAATCCCTGCTGCTACCATGGTAGCAGCATGTATAAGAGCCGAAATAGGGGTAGGCCCTTCCATGGCATCGGGTAACCAGACATGAAGGGGAAATTGAGCAGATTTAGCAACTGCGCCGGCAAATAAAAGGAAGGCACAGAAAGTAACAAATAAAGTATTAACTTCATTATTATAAACCAAATTATTGAATATTTCAAACAAATCTCGAAATTCAAAACTACCTGTTATCCAATAAAAACCTAAAATTCCTAATAATAACCCAAAATCCCCGACACGATTAGTTACAAACGCTTTTTGACAAGCATTTGCCGCGCTGGGTCGGGTGAACCAAAAACCTATTAATAGATAAGAACACATTCCAACCAATTCCCAAAAAATATAAATTTGTATTAAATTAGAACTAGTAACTAATCCCAACATTGAAGTATTGAAAAAACTCATATAAGCAAAAAATCTCACATATCCCCGATCATGAGACATATAATTGTCACTATAAATAAGAACAATAACCCCAACACTAGTGATTAATATTGACATAATAGAAGTAAGTGGATCAACCAAGGAGCCGAACTCTAAAGAAAAATCATTATTGATGGTCCAAGACCATACATATTGATAGACAGAATTGTTATTTAGTTGCTGAATAAAGAAATGGGCTGAAAAAAGCAAAACTATACTTAATAATAAAACACTCGGAAAAGCCCACATACGGCGAAGATTTTTAGTTGCCGTTGGAAAAAGTAGAAGCCCTGCTCCTATTAACATAGGAACTGGAAGTGGAATGAACGGTATGATCCATGAATATTGATATGTATATTCCATATAAAAATAAATAAAAAATTATCTTAATTAATTGTTTCTGATTCACCAGTTCTTATTTCTTTTCTTTTGAAAACGGTCGATTAATAAAAAAAATTTTATATATAAAATAAAACTTAAATAGAATTTTCCAGCCTTAATTTTTCGTAATCTTTTCAAACTACTTCAAATATTTCAAATGAAGATGAAGAATTAGGGTTAGTCAAATGATATGAAGAAGTTACGAGTGAAAAATAAATATGTACTTTAATTTATTATTAGTTTATTATTAAATTTATTATTAATATTGTTAATATTGAATTGAATTATTAATATGAAATTCAAATTTTTAAATAAAATTTTATGAAGATAAAAATAAAAACGAAAAATTGCAATTTCGATCTAATTATTACGTATTACAATAATTTATTTATACCTATAGAACAAGGATAAATAATGACAGCAAAAAAGTAGTTAATAGGAATCATAGGGCCCATAACTTGACTCATAAAACCTATTTCCCATAAAAAAACCTATTTATTGCAGTTTGGTTCGGTTATTCCCAATCATTAACTAATGCTTATAGATGTCTTTCACATCCAACCGATGAACCTATTATAATTTAAATAATTTAAAAATGGCAGTTCCAAAAAAGCGCACCTCGAGTTCAAAAAAACGTATTCGTAAAAATATTTGGAAAAGGAAAGGGTATTGGGCAGCATTGAAAGCTTTTTCGTTAGCGAAATCGCTTTCTACCGGTAACTCAAAAAGTTTTTTTTGTGTGACAAATAAATAATCAAACAATAGACTAAATAATGTGAATCGGTCTAATTTTTGTTAGAATGTATTTCTAAGGTTTTTTTTCTAAAATTTAAAAGTTATCAAGACTATAAATAATATTAATCTAATAATAATAGATAATAATCTAAATTACTATTTTATTTTTATTAAAAATAAATTATTTTCATTCTCTAATGTTTTAACCTGATCAATAACAATATAAAACGGTATTTTTGTTTGAAAAAGGAATAAACGCAAGTACAAGGTTTCACCTTTTGTTTTGGTATGTTTTATCATTTTCAAGATGGGGATTCTCACCTTCCCCATCGACTTGACTCGATAATCAATTTATTTTTTAGTTCGATCCATGGATCGAAGTCAAAGGAGACCATAAAGTAATAAACTACGAAACGAAAAACCCCGTTGTTACTTAAGTTAAAAAAAGGAATACTCTAAATAAAATAAATAATAAACAAAAGATAAGATTATAAGAATAATTTATTAACGAAAACGTTTAGATTAAATGCCTAATTTTGAAACAAATTTTTAGTCATCAATTTTGATGTTTTCTAAAAAAAATATTGAATTAATCCCCTCAATCTCGACAATTGAATAAAAACAGGTTATTATGATTTCGAATAAGCCGCTATGGTGAAATCGGTAGACACGCTGCTCTTAGGAAGCAGTGCTAGAGCATCTCGGTTCGAGTCCGAGTGGCGGCATGGCTTTTTCTAAAAGAGTAAGCCCTATAATGAATTCAATTCGCTATTTCAATTCCTATAATGGGGGCCCCCTTTTTAATAAATTTTATGATATTTTCAACTTTAGAGCATATATTAACTCATATATCCTTTTCGATCATTTCAATTGTAATTACAATCCATTTGATAACTTTATTTGTCGATGAAATCGTAGGACTATATGATTCATCAGAAAAGGGGATGATCGCTACTTTTTTCTGCATAACAGGATTATTAGTTACTCGTTGGGTTTATTTTGGGCATTTACCATTAAGCGATTTATATGAATCATTAATTTTTCTATCGTGGGGTTTTTCCATTATTCATATGATTCCGTATTTTAAAAAACAGCAAACCCATTTAAGCGCAATAACGGCGCCAAGTGTTATTTTTACCCAGGGTTTCACTACTTCAGGTCTTTTAAATGAAATGCATCAATCCGCAATATTAGTACCGGCTCTCCAATCGCATTGGTTAATGATGCACGTAAGTATGATGGTGTTGGGCTATGCAGCTCTTTTGTGTGGATCATTATTATCACTAGCTCTTCTAGTTATTACATTTCGAAAATTCATAAGGATTTTTAGTAAAAGCAATAATTTATTAACTCAGTCGTTTTCCTTTGGTGAGATTCAATACGTGAATGAAAGAAACAATGCGTTACAAAGCACTTCTTTGATTTCTTCTCAGAATTATTACAGATATCAATTAATTCAACAATTGGATCGCTGGAGTTATCGTATTATTAGTTTAGGGTTTATACTTTTAACCATAGGTATTCTTTCGGGAGCAGTATGGGCTAATGAAGCGTGGGGATCTTATTGGAATTGGGATCCAAAAGAGACTTGGGCATTTATTACTTGGACCGTATTTGCGATTTATTTACATATTCGAACAAATAAAAATTACGAAACTGTAAATTCTGCAATTGTGGCCTCAATGGGCTTTCTTATAATTTGGATATGCTATTTTGGGGTTAATCTATTAGGAATAGGGTTGCATAGTTATGGTTCATTTATACTACCATCTAATTGAATTGAATAAAGTACTTAACAACCAGAAACCTACGGCAGCATACGTATATATATGAAACCCTTATATAAACCATCAAGAACCATTTGAATCATTCCATATTCCATTACTTGATTCAAATGGTTCTCGAAAATGTCAAAAATATCTGGTTATATGGTTATAATAGAATTCCAACCTTTTTATTTAACTTAAAAGCAGAAATCAGAAAAGACTTTTTTTGTACAATGAACGATTTTTAAAATCATCGGATTTAAAATTTTGATTTATTGACAAAAACTATCTATAAAAAAAATTTGATAGAATAGCTTCGGCCTTGTCAACTGATAATGAGAAAACGAAATCGGGATAAATACCAATACCTATTACAGGTAAAAGGATAGAAATCGAAATAAATAACTCTCGCGGTCCAGAATCAAAAAAATAAGAATTTGGGGCATTAAAAAGCTTGTATCCATAGAACATCTGGCGTAACATAGATAATGAATAAATAGGAGTTAATATCATTCCAATTGCCATTACAAAAGTAATTAATATTTTTGTCATTAAAAGATATTTTTGGCTAGTAAGTATTCCAAAAAAAACTATCAATTCGGCAACAAAACCGCTCATGCCCGGTAATGCAAGCGAAGCCATTGATAAGATACTGAAAGTCGTGAATATTTTTGGAATTGAGATAGCCATTCCGCCCATTTCGTCGAGATAAACAAGTCGTATTCTATCATAACTCGTTCCGGCCAAGAAAAAAAGCGCAGCGCCAATAAATCCGTGAGAAATTATTTGTAAAATAGTCCCATTGAGCCCTGTATCGCTTATAGAACCAATTCCTATAATTATGAAACCCATATGAGATACAGAAGAATAGGCTATTCTTTTTTTTAAATTACGCTGGCCAGGAGATGTTAAAGCTGCATAGATAATTTGAATTGTGCCGACTATCATCAACCAGGGAGAAAATATAGAATGGGCGTGGGGTAATAATTCCATATTGATTCGAATCAACCCATACGCTCCCATTTTTAATAAGATTCCGGCTAAAAGCATACAAGTACTATAATGTGCCTCTCCATGGGTGTCTGGTAACCATGTGTGTAGGGGTATGATCGGTGATTTGACAGCAAAAGCAATAAGAAATCCAATATAGAATATTATTTCCAGTGCTACAGGATATGATTGATTCGCTGATGTTTCAAAATTTAATGTCGGTTCATTGGAGCCGTATAAACCAATACCCAGAACTCCTATTAATAAAAAAACAGAACCTCCGGCAGTGTACAAAATAAATTTTGTAGCTGAATACAAACGTTTCTTTCCCCCCCACATGGATAGAAGTAGATAAACGGGAATTAATTCTAACTCCCACATGATGAAAAAAAGTAAAAGGTCTTGAGAAGAAAATGGTCCTATTTGACCGCTATACATTGCTAACATTAGGAAATGGAATAGTCGGGAATCTCGAGTAACGGGCCAAGCCGCTAAAGTAGCTAAAGTTGTAATAAATCCTGTCAGTAAAATGGGTCCTATAGAAATTCCATCTATTCCCAATCTCCAGTAAAAATCAAAAAAATTGATCCATTTATAATTCTCCGTTAGTTGCATTAACGGATCATCCAATTGGAAACGATAACTGAATGCATAGGTTGTTAGAAGGAGTTCTATTATGCATATACATAAAGTATACCACCGTATTACCTTATTTCCTCGATGAGGAAGAAAGAAAATTAAGGAACCCGCGGATATTGGCAAAACTACAATTAGCGTTAACCAAGGAAAATTATTCATAGTAAAAACAAAATAAACTTGGACCAGAAAAACCCGTGCTCGAAATAAATATATTTTGAGCGCGGGTTTTTGTCGATAAAGGTAAAAAAATCAAATGTATTCGAGTAGGGTTTTCTGGAACGTATTAATAAGCTAGACCCATACTGCGAGTTGTTTCATGCCATAAATAAACGCGAACACTCAAGAAATCCGTTGGACAGGCGGATTCACATCTCTTACAACCGACACAGTCCTCTGTTCTTGGAGCAGAAGCGATTTGCTTAGCTTTACATCCGTCCCAAGGTATCATTTCTAATACATCGGTTGGGCAAGCTCGCACACATTGAGTACACCCTATACACGTATCATAAATCTTTACTGAATGTGACATTGGATCTATAAATTTTTAAACGTCAGAAAATTTCTATCTAGTAAACTTGTAAATGAATCATATATTTAGACACCAGATGAATCAATAATTTACCAGAAATTTTGAAGCAATTTACTTCTGGATCGACCCGTGCGATAGAGCCAAGATACTTTGATTTCTTAAATTTTCGAAAAAAAAATATGAATTAAATTTAATGTATGGTCATGTTAATTCGAATTTATAAATATTGTAATTTCTATGATTAATACTACTTATTCAACAAATTCGATTGATTGATACGAGTTGATTTTCTGTTACGATAAATTGACGAAACAATAGCCAGTCCAATAGCTGCTTCAGCGGCGGCAATAGCTATAACAAAAATTGAGAAAATATTTCCTTTTAATTGCCGGCTATCAAAAAAATCAGAAAATGTTACGAAATTAATATTAACTGCATTTAGTATAAGTTCAAGACACATAAGGGCTCTAACCATATTTCGGCTAGTGATCAAGCCATAGATACCGATAGAAAATAAGTAGGCACTCAAAACAAGTACATGCTCGAGCATCATTGACTAACTCCTGATCAATTTTGATTCATTTCAATATGAACTGAACAACAATTCAACAGATTCAATTGACTAGAATATAAAGTGCGGAACAAAGGAATATGTTGTATTAGTAATATAATAGATTAGATAAAATAATTTTTATTTTGACTTTTAGACATAACCAATTTAAAAATTGAAGATAAAAAAATGTAATAACACAGAACAGAGTTTAATTTTGATTACTGTTGCTAATTCTAGAGATTTATTACTGGCGCGCTACGGCAATTGCGCCGATTAAAGCGACTAAAAGAATTATCGAAATGAATTCAAATGGAAGAAAAAAATCTGTTGATAAATGAATTCCAATTTGTTGACTATTACTTATCAAATCTTGCTCTATAATCTGGTTTGATCTTGTAGTCCAAATAATCCCGTACCATGACGTATCCGTAATAGTAATCATTAGTAAAACAAAAATACTTGTACAAACAGGCAAAGTAATCCCAGCCCCCACAGTCCAAAGATTAAAATCTTTGTAATATTCTGAACCATTCATAAACATCACAGCAAATACAATTAAAACATTTATAGCTCCCACGTAAATAAGAAATTGTGCAGCAGCTACAAAATAAGAGTTTAAAAGAATATAGAATAAGGATATACAAACAAGAACCAGTCCCAACGAAAAGGCAGAATAAATGGGGTTGGTAAATAATACCACACCTATACCCCCTAGTATAAGACCCGATCCCAGAAAGATTAAAAGAAAGTCATGTATTGGTCCAGGCAAATCCATTATATGTAAAATAAGAGATAAATAAATCTAAATGTTTTTCATGACTTTATTGAGACCCGACCAGAGTTTTTTTTTTTATAATTTTTGAGAAATCCCTAATTAAATCCTAAGAGATGTGACTCAATGTAGGTACAATTGTTGGGCTAATTTTATTCTTTATCTGAATCTGAAGGAATAGTTCTAATCCGAAATTTTGTATTTCGAAATATATCGAAATATATACAGATATATTAATTAATAAATTTTCAATC